CTACCGCGAAGAAATTAAAACCTAGAGCTCGAGGACGTAGTTATGCGATAAAAAAAGCTACCTGTCATATAACTATTGTAGTGAAAGATATATCTTTAGATGAATATGAAGAGATATATTTATATTCGTTAAAAAACCCTAGATGGAAAAAGACAACTATGGTATATCATGATGTGTATTAGTGAGGTAGTATGGGACAAAAAATAAATCCACTTGGTTTCCGACTTGGTACAACCCAAAGTCACCATTCCCTTTGGTTTGCACAACCAAAAAATTATTCTGAGGGTCTACAAGAAGATCAAAAAATAAGAGATTTTATCAAAAATTATATTCAAAAGAATATGAGAATATCCTCCGGCGCCGAGGGAATTGCCCGTATAGAGATTCAAAAAAGAATCGATTTGATCCAGGTCATAATCTTTATGGGATTCCCAAAGTTATTAATCGAAAGTAGACCACGAGGAATCGAAGAATTACAGACGAATCTACAAAAAGAATTTCATTCTGTGAACCGAAAACTTAACATTGCTATCACAAGAATTGCAAAACCTTATGGAAACCCTAATATTCTTGCAGAATTTATAGCCGGACAATTAAAGAATAGAGTTTCATTTCGAAAAGCAATGAAAAAGGCTATTGAATTAACTGAACAAGCAGATACAAAAGGAATTCAAGTACAAATTGCAGGGCGTATCGACGGAAAAGAAATTGCACGTGTCGAATGGATCCGGGAGGGTAGGGTTCCCCTACAAACCATTCGAGCTAAAATTGATTATTGTTCCTATACAGTTCGGACTATCTATGGGGTATTAGGCATCAAAATTTGGATTTTTATAGACAAGGAAGAGGAATAAGAAAACTTTCATTGTTTTTTCCTTCTATCCGCTGATAGAACAAAAAAGGGGAAATTCGTTCATTCTTTTCCTGGCCAATCAAACTAATTCTTAATTCTATAGGGTTGAATAAAAATTCAATTGACCTTTTGATATAATTGCTATGCTTAGTGTGTGACTCGTTGGTTTTTTAGGGTTAGGATTAAAAAAAGACCAGCCCGGTAGTATGAAAACCAACTCATCACTTCATATTATCTGGATCTAAAGAACCAGTCAAGATATGCTAAATCGGTCATATCTTTGTAGCAACTGAAATTTTTTTTGAATTAAACTTGAATTCTAAGTTTAAAGCAAAATACAGAAGAAAGGTGTGGATAAATGGAAGGATGAGAGAAAGAGAGAAAAAGAATATCAATGATATAGAATTCCAATATGTAAGGTCTATGAGTCATCTCATAAAAGACAGTGTAATAAAGCATCAATACTAATTGATTCATCCATAATGAAATATTAAATGAATCCTTCTTATAGAAGAAAAAACTCAAGAGCTTCGAGCCAATAAAGACTAAGAAGGTTGACTCAAGAATAAATTGGATTATGAGCTCCGTTGTAGAATTCTGGCCTAACCATTTAGTACGAAGCGGTGGGAACGAAGGAACCTGTGAATGCAAAAGATTTTATTGAACAAATGAATCTTAATGATTCACTAGTTGGGATGGCGAAATGAACCGGAAATCAATTCATCTATTCGGAGAAGTGACGAACAAGTGCTAGGACTGAAATAGAGATTGCAAGAGTCAATATTCGCCCGCGAAAACTTTCTTTTTTTTTTTGAATTGGTAAACTTGGATAAAGGACAAAAGAAAATAAAGATTTATTAGGACGTTACAAAAAAACGATTTTTTTTTATAAAATTTTTTATAAAAATGTTCAAATATCTATTCAAATTAATTGAAATTCAATTTTGAATCCTTTTATTCGCGAGGAGCTGGATGAGAAGAAACTCTCACGTCCAGTTCTGTAGTAGAGATGGAATTCCGAAACAACCATCAACTATAACCCCAAAAGAACTAGATTCCGTAAACAACATAGAGGAAGAATGAAGGGAATATCTTATCGAGGTAATCATATTTGTTTCGGTAAATATGCTCTTCAGGCACTTGAACCTGCTTGGATCACATCTAGACAAATCGAAGCAGGTCGACGAGCAATGACACGAAATGCACGCCGTGGTGGAAAAATATGGGTCCGTATATTTCCAGACAAACCAGTTACAGTAAGACCCGCTGAAACACGTATGGGTTCGGGGAAAGGATCCCCTGAATATTGGGTAGCTGTTGTTAAACCGGGGCGAATACTATATGAAATGGGTGGAGTAACCGAAAATATAGCTAGAAGGGCTATTTTAATAGCAGCATCCAAAATGCCTATACGAACTCAATTTATTATTTCGGGATAAAAATGTAGAACCGACAGAAATGAGTCTTGGGAATGAAACAAAACCCCAGGTTTCTTTTTTTGGACAAACAATATTTCTTTTATTTTCTTCATCCTTTGCATTGGAAGAATAGACTCAAAAATTCATATGATTCAACCTCAGACCCATTTAAATGTAGCGGATAACAGCGGGGCCCGAAAATTGATGTGTATTCGAATCATAGGAGCTAGTAATCGTCGATATGCTCATATTGGTGACGTTATTGTTGCTGTGATCAAAGAAGCAGTACCAAATATGCCCCTAGAAAAATCAGAAGTAGTCAGGGCTGTAATTGTTCGCACCTGTAAAGAACTTAAACGTGACAGCGGTATGATAATACGATATGATGACAATGCTGCAGTTGTGATTGATCAAGAAGGAAATCCAAAAGGAACTCGAATTTTTGGTGCAATCCCCCGCGAATTGAGACAATTAAATTTTACTAAAATAGTTTCATTAGCTCCCGAGGTATTATAAAATAAAATGAGATCTTGGGGCATTTGAAAGAAATAGATTAAGAACTAGATTAATTCGTAGATTGTGTCTCACGCATATACCTTGAAAAATTCATATTCATAAACCAATAAAAAAAAAAGAAAAACATGTTAATTATATCCAATTTTGAGGCACCAAAAATTTTAGTTCATCATGGGTAGAGACACTATTGCTGAGATAATAACCTCTATACGAAATGCTGATATGGATAGAAAAAGAGTTGTTCGCATAGCATCTACTAATATTACCGAAAATATTGTTAAAATACTTTTCCGAGAAGGTTTTATCGAAAACGTCAGAAAACATCGAGAAAAAAACAAAAATTTTTTAATTTTAACCCTGCGACATAGAAGGAATAGGAAAAGACCCTATAGAAATTTTTTAAATTTAAAACGGATCAGTCAACCCGGTCTGCGAATCTATTCTAACTCTCAACGAATTCCTAGAATTTTAGGCGGGATGGGGATTGTAATTCTTTCGACTTCTCGAGGTATAATGACAGACCGGGAGGCTCGACTAGAAGGAATCGGCGGAGAAATTTTGTGTTATATATGGTAATCCTTTTAATATCCAAATGGGATCCGAAACCTCTTCCTATTTGTAAAAAAAAAAAGAAAGGGGATGAGTTGTCTAATATCGTTTCTCCTCCATTAGTTGATGCTTCAAGGGGGCTTTACCTGGAATGAAAGAACAAAAATGGATTCATGAAGGTTTAATTACTGAATCGCTTCCCAACGGCATGTTCCGGGTTCGGTTAGATAATGAAGATCTGATTCTAGGTTATGTTTCAGGAAAGATCCGACGTAGTTTTATACGGATACTGCCAGGAGATAAAGTCAAAATTGAAGTAAGTCGTTATGATTCAACCAGAGGACGTATAATTTATCGACTCCGAAACAAGGATTCGAAAGATTAGGTGGTTTTTATTCAATACGATTCGAGATGAAAAATTTCAAGAAACTTATTTTCTACCAAGAAGTAGATTCAGAATTAAGATAAGGAATGACAAATATGAAAATAAGAGCTTCCGTTCGTAAAATTTGTGAAAAATGTCGACTAATCCGTAGGCGGGGGCGCATTAGAGTAATTTGTTCCAACCCGAGACATAAACAAAGACAAGGATAATCAGACTCACTAAAGGGCTCAACGTACAAATAAAGAATCTGTTTTGACATGAAATGGATATATCCATATATTTCTGACTCATATTTATGAGATGATACAATATGGCAAAAGCTGTACCGAGAACTGGTTCACGTAGAAATGTACGTATTGGTTCACGTAAAAGTGCACGTAGAATACCAAAGGGGGTTATTCATGTTCAAGCAAGTTTCAATAATACCATTGTCACGGTTACCGATGTACGGGGTCGGGTGGTTTCCTGGTCCTCGGCCGGTACTTGTGGATTCAAGGGTACGAGAAGAGGGACGCCCTTTGCCGCTCAAACTGCAGCAGCAAATGCTATTCGTACAGTAGTAGATCAAGGTATGCAACGAGCAGAAGTCATGATAAAAGGTCCCGGTCTCGGAAGAGACGCCGCATTACGAGCTATTCGTAGAAGTGGTATACTATTAACTTTTGTACGGGATGTAACCCCTATGCCACATAATGGCTGTAGACCTCCGAAAAAAAGACGTGTGTAGAAATGAACAGTGAAGAAATTTCAAGAGAAACAAGAGAAATAAATAATTCAATCAAATAAAATATTATTACTATGGTTCGAGAGAAAGTAACAGTATCTACTCGGACACTACAGTGGAAGTGTGCTGAATCAAGAACAGACAGTAAACGTCTTTATTATGGGCGCTTTATTCTGTCTCCACTTATGAAAGGCCAAGCCGACACAATAGGCATTGCGATGCGAAGAGCTTTGCTTGGAGAAATAGAAGGAACATGTATCACACGTGTAAAATCTCAGAACGTCCCCCATGAATATTCTACTATAACGGGTATTCAAGAATCGGTCCACGAAATTATAATGAATTTGAAAGAAATTGTATTGAGAAGTAATCTATATGGAACTTGTGACGCATCTATTTGTGTCAGGGGTCCTGGATATGTAACTGCTCAAGATATCATCTTACCGCCTTATGTAGAAATCGTCGACAATACACAACATATAGCTAGCTTGACAGAACCAATTAATTTGTGTATTGGATTAGAAATCGAGAGAAATCGCGGATATCTTATAAAAA